GGGAAATATATTCAACCAACCCCAATCCTTTTACCCATTAACATCTTAGAAGATTTCACAAAGCCGTTATCGCTTAGTTTTCGACTTTTCGGGAATATCTTAGCGGATGAATTAGTAGTTGTTGTTCTTGTTTCTTTAGTACCTTCGGTGATTCCTATCCCCGTCATGTTCCTTGGATTATTTACAAGTGGTATTCAAGCTCTTATTTTTGCAACTTTAGCCGCGGCTTATATAGGTGAATCCATGGAGGGTCATCATTGAAATAGTTTTTTTTCGCTTAGCGAAAAGCAATGTATGCACGGCTCAAGATGATTTACTTAAGGAATAGAAATCTACAAGACTCTATATACGATAGAAAGCAATAGGAACAAAAAATTTAAAAATTACGATATTCGAATTAGAGAGTTGTCAAAAAAAAAAAGGAAAGAGATCTAAAAGGTCTTTTTCCTAAAATTATCTTTTTGTCCACTTAATATCCTACCTTTCCTCGACGAATATTCACTTTCTATTATATTGGTCAGCCAATATTCTTATTCAAATCATAATTTGAATAAGATATATTTTACGACGTGTGATTAAATAAAAAACAGGAGGGGGGATTCTACTTTACAGTTGATTTTATTCAACAATTGACCAAAAGAAAATTTTAATAAATAATAAATTGCATGAACTTAGATCAATCAAATTTGAAATAATAATATTTCTATGCAATAATTCGCACTAATCAATTGAATTTACCCATTTAGATTGTACTCCCCGATAAACAAAACGGAAGTGAGAAAAGAATTTACAAAAAACAAAACGGGATTCCTAAAAAAGTGGATTGATTGTCGAATCCGATTGAATCTAATGGTTTACGTTATGGAAGAAAGACATGTATATGTGATATTAGATATTGACTCGTTATATATATGAACTAAAGATATATTTCATTTGCCCTACTCCTTGTGGGTTCCAATAGAAGTCCTTTCATATCGTTGTGGCTGTGAATTGGCTGAAAAAAGAGATGAAATCCAGAAAAGATGGAAGAATTGAAATAACAGTTCGAAACCACGAAATAAAGTTCTACGGATTCACAAAAACTCTGTGGATAGAAATAGAAACAAAAAAAGAGATATCGAAGTAGTTCTGATGATTCAATAATATTCTTACTTAAATTCGAAGTTCTTAGTTATTTCCACTGGATGAATCCTATCGATGGAATAATTAAGTCCTGCCTAATTCATTGGTTGATTGTATCATTAACCATTTCTTTTTGTTGGTATGAGGAATTTATCATGAATCCACTGATTTCTGCCGCTTCCGTTATTGCTGCTGGATTGGCTGTAGGGCTTGCTTCTATTGGACCTGGAGTTGGTCAAGGGACTGCTGCGGGTCAAGCCGTAGAGGGTATCGCGAGACAGCCCGAGGCAGAGGGAAAAATACGAGGTACTCTATTGCTTAGTTTAGCTTTTATGGAAGCTTTAACGATTTATGGATTGGTTGTAGCACTAGCACTTTTATTTGCGAATCCTTTTGTTTAATCTTAGAAATAGGAAAAAGAAACATTTTCCTATTTTATTGCCTTGGACTTGTCGTTTGCTTTTTCAAATTAGATCACGATTTCACTCCGACAATTCCTTATTCGTTGAGAAAATAACCTACGGGAAGGGCTGATTCGCAGATGAGGAATTAGTATGCCGACTCGCTTTCATCCTTCCCGTTCGTAGTCCAAGGGAAACTCTTTTTTTTTTTATGAGGTGTTGCAACAATGAAGGGGTAGTTCATACTTTAACTCGAAGATTTTTTGACTCGATTTCAAAAAAAAAAAAAGAATAAATAAAAAAGAGGGGCAAAGTGATAGAAAAAGAACTCTCGTCGATTTTTTAGTCTATCTATAAGAGGAGATTATATGAAAAATGTAACCGATTCTTTCGTTTCTTTGGGCCACTGGCCATCTGCCGGGAGTTTCGGATTTAATACCGATATTTTAGCAACAAATCCAATAAATCTAAGTGTAGTGATTGGTGTATTGATCTTTTTTGGAAAGGGAGTGTGTGTGGGTTGTTTATTTCAAGAATAGGCTGGATCCAATCAGCTGTACCCCCTGGATGGGTGCATGATCGCGCGAATTACTTCTTAAGAAATTATATGTAAGAACCACAGCATTTCGTGATTAATTGGTAAATCCACTTTGATTCTCTAACAACCAATAACGTGGGGCTGTTAAGATGGTTAAATCAAATCGTTTGAAGTCTAGACGCAGCATGGTACTCTTTCTACCGCTATGTTAATATAGAATAGAGAGGTGGTTTTCATTTAAAAGGAATATTTTATCGATATAGAACACTCATCTCGATAAAAAAAAAATGGAACCGCTCGGGTATTTTCCCCTTTTATCCAATGCTGAATCGACGACCTATGCCTTATTGTATAATTTTTGGATTTGAACTGAACTGAAGAAAAAAAAAGAAACAACTTTGCTGACAATTAGATATTTTTGATTTTGTCAGAAGAGTCC